ATTTAGAAACCCTTTTTTAAGGTTAAAAGTTTTTTTGCTCGAATCCTTACACAATAAAAAGAAATCAATATATTATGATAATATAATATTTTATGAAAAAAAAAATAGAAAACATAGTTGGAACAATCCCGTGATGCAACCCTTTTTTTGTTGCATTAGATCAAAAGCAAGATTCTTTCTTGACCGAACTAGAACTACAATACAAGGATGGAAACCCCGTGATATAGAAAGACAGAATATAGAACCTAAAAAGAAAGATAGCGGAAGTTGCTTGTCTTCGAATTGAGTTGGACTCGAAATAAGGTAAAAGTGTTATTTTTTTGACGGATGGTGGGACACTTTTTTTTATTCTTTTATTTTCATTCGAGATATTATGGGGCAATTTACCAACCGATTACCGTACTGAATCCAATGAGTTAAAATAAAAAGGGCAGTCTGGGGCGGTTCACCTCAAAATAGATTAGATCTCTTATTCAAAAAGTGCAAAAAGAAATGATCAAAATAGAAGTGATTTTCAAATCCAATTCGTTTATTACTATTACAAAATGACTGAAATATGATTTCATTTTTGAATGAAGTGACAATATACAGTTTTTATTACTATATATGAATATGATTTTTTACTATTATTTATTGCTATTACTTTATTCACCTTACGAATTACACAATTAATCCGTTGATTCGGAATTGCAGAATTAGTCGATGTCACAGCCGATGAATCAAGAACTCTCAATTGGAACTAAACTAATACTGTCGATGGGTTTTTAGTACTGTCTGTCGTATCTGGGAAAATGGAAACTTAGGTAAGTGTTTTATCAAATATATGACAAAAAGCATATCTAATTTAGTTCTTTCATGCCCACTATAACTAGTTATTTCGGTTTTCTACTGGCTGCTTCAACTATAACCCCAGCTCTATTGATTGGTTTGAACAAGATACGACTTATTTGAAATGAATTAAAGGAACAATTCATAAAAAAAAAATTCTCTGGGATTCCAAGTATTCTATAGTTCTTTTCCGCAGTTACTTTAACGCGGGTGGGAGAATTGCCAATTCAATTCTTGGTCATTGAGATTGATAGGTAATTCAGATTAATATTTAGGGATAGATCCTATATCTCTTTTTATTCCCTCAAACAAATCGAAATGATTGAAGTTTTTCTATTTGGAATCGTTTTAGGTCTAATTCCTATTACTTTGGCAGGATTATTCGTAACTGCATATTTACAATATAGACGCGGTGATCAATTGGATCTTTGATTAAATAACATTTTTTTTATTGACCTCCTCACTCTTGCAGGAGGTCAAATTCAAATTGTAATTAAAATGAAGTTTTTTATTGTATGCGATTCGACATAACATAAGCAAAATCACGCCCTGTAGGATTTGAACCTACGACATCGGGTTTTGGAGACCCGCGTTCTACCGAACTGAACTAAGAGCGCCTTCTTATGACGTAAAATACGACTGTAAGTAAAGAAAAGGTTTTTTGTACCTCCAAAATATCTTGCATACATATAGTATGCAAGACTGAAATATTATGCCCAATCTAAATTGATCTCGACTAATCCCGCATTACTGCCCATAGGAGAAGTAATAGGTAGGGATGACAGGATTTGAACCCGTGACATTTTGTACCCAAAACAAACGCGCTACCAAGCTGCGCTACATCCCTTTTTGTAAAAATGTTTTACAGTGTCATTGTACAAAATCCCTGTCTTGTTTTCCACATTATTATTTTATCCTCCGTCTATACTTTCTTGCCATTTTTTCGTTTTTTTTTTCTTTCATATTATAATAAAATATAAAGAAAAGAATTATCTACATCTTAAACCTAACGTACAAAAACCTAACGTATAAAAAAAAATGCATTTTTTTTTTTCAAAAATGTTTAGAAAGAGGGTGTCGCCCTTTTTTAGGGACAAAAAATCTCATTTACGGATTCATTCTACATATCCATTTGAGTTTTAGGTAAGACTTCTGAGCAAAAAGAAATACAAATGATCTTGAACTACGGCATCTGACCATATAATATATGTATATGTATTACAATAAAGAAGGAGGATTTTCAATGCGAGATATAAAAACATATCTCTCCACGGCACCCGTACTAACTACTCTATGGTTTGGTTCTTTAGCGGGTCTATTGATAGAGATTAATCGTTTATTCCCAGATGCTTTGTCATTCCCCTTTTTCTAGTTATTGAGATGCGAAGAAATGAAGAAAATTAGAGATATAATTCCACTGTGACGTGACTAAATTTTTTTTTGCCCACCCTTTTGGTTCTTTTTCTTTAGGATAGGAAAAAATGGAGAAGAAAAAGTTATTGAACCTCAGCAAAAATCCAGCGGGTCTAAGATCGAATTTTGGAGAGCAGAAATTAATGGGTATGTGGGCCCATATAGGGCAGGCTCCGTGAAATTATAGCGTAGAAAGAAGATACTTAAAATAAAAAACTGGGATTAATTAGGGTAGAAATAATTGATAGTTAGAAAAAAATTGTATTACTTAATTATTACTCTATTAATAATATATTAATTATATTAATATAATTATAACGAAATCTTTGAAAATGGGATTTATAGTTAGTAACTTCCATTCATTTTTTTCTTTTCGTCATATAAAAAATAGAAAAATTAAGTTGATTAAAAATCCAAACAAAGGGGGTTCATGGCCAAGGGTAAAGATGTTAGAGTAAGAGTTATTTTAGAATGTACCAGTTGTGCCCGAAACGATGTCAATAAAGAATCGCCTGGCATCTCTAGATATATTACTCAAAAGAATCGACACAATACACCCAATCGATTAGAATTGAGAAAATTTTGTCGCTATTGTCACAAACATACGATTCATGGAGAAATAAAGAAATAGATCGACGGGAACGTGTGTGCAATCTTTCCATTCCAAGGAGCAGAAAGAGGAAGAGCTTAACATATATATAATACAAATAAACTCCATTTTGGTCGGATCTGAAATGAATAAAGAAATAGAATTTTAGAAATAAGGAATAAACCATGGATAAATCCAAGCAACCTTTTCGTAAATCCAAGCTCTCTTTTCGCAGACGTTTGCCCCCAATCGGGTCGGGGGATCGAATTGATTATAGAAACATGAGTTTAATTAGTCGATTTATTAGTGAACAAGGAAAAATCTTATCCAGGCGGGTAAATAGATTGACCTTGAAACAACAACGATTAATTACTATTGCTATAAAACAAGCTCGTATTTTATCTTTATTACCCTTTCTTAATAATGAGAAACAATTTGAGAGAGCCGAGTTGATCCCTAGAAGTACTGGTCCCAGAACCAGAAATAAATAGGCATACTCTTCAATTGACTCAAAACTCCAATCGGAACTCAAGCTCCGATTGATGTTTTGTTCAAAAAAGCCTAGAATCCAGATTTGATTGTTGTGTTATAGGAAACAAAAAAAGGGGGGAAGAAGAAATCTTTTTTTTTATTGAAATATGTTCGTTCATTCCTACTATAATTCTCTTTATTTATTTTCTTCCCGGAGTTCATTCTCCGGGGAATCCTGTTTCAACCATCATTCCTGTACATTACTTTTGAACCCCCTTTATTTGATAATCTTATTGGAAATCATGTAAAGACAATTCTTATTTGATATAGCTATTTGTGCAAGTATTTTACGATTAAGAAGCAATTGCCTCTTGTACAAGTTATGCATTAACCGACTATAACTATAGAATACCATTTTATTCTCGCGAGTTACTGCATTTATCCTAGTGATCCACAAACGACGAAAGTTTCTCTTTTGCCTGCCTCTATCTCGATGAGCATAAACCAAAGCTCTCATTTTCTGTTGAGTACTCGTTCGAGTAAGTCTTGAATGAGCCCCTTTAAAGGTTGATGCAAATAAACGGAGTTTGGTTCTACGCCTCCGAGCTGTATATCCTCGTCTAACTCTGGTCATTGAATCAAATTAAACTTTAATGAATAACTAATTGATTTCTCTTCTTTCAGTCATTCTGCCCCCCCGGTCGATTAATAACAAAACGGATTATTCCGATATATAAAATATATATTCCAATGGCTTTGGCTACTCTGACCTTCCCAACCACTATTTTTTATTCATTTAGTTTGCCTGGAAATAAGAAATTATACCGAAATTCAATGAATAAAAAATAGTGAGTTCCATCGTTTCTATGGTAACTTCTTAAACGGCGAGGTCCTCTCTATGCACCGGAGCCTCTTCTCTCATTAAATAAAAGGTATTTATTATTAACTTGTATAGTTCACACTCTTTGGCTCTACCCGTCAATTATATAGTAATTAGTCTTTTCACAATAAGAGCTCTCCATACAGTGACGGCATTTAATTATGAAAGTTGGCTAGGTAGCTAACCCTACTAGTCCGTTCGTTCAAGAATAGGAGCAGAAGCCCCTTTCTTCTTATAATATTATTTCCTCCGCTTAATGGATAACCTTTGCTACCAATGGGGAATTTTTCTCATCTCAAATCGAGGTGATTGGATTTGCACCAATGGAAACCATAAATTCCATACACATACATAATACACCCTAATCCTAATATAGGTATATGATAGATTTTCTCTTTTTTTGGAGTTAGTACAGTTAGTACAATAGTATTAGTAGTATAGTAAATGTAGTAAATGGCGCTCTTCCGCTCTATCTATCCTATTCTAATCCTTGATACTGGAAAATAGGCTCATTTGTTAGAGACCATGATCTGAACGAGTCGCACATACACCCTAGTACATGTTCCTCGACGCTGAGGACACCCTCGAAGAGCGGGAGATTTCGTGACATTTCTTATTGGCTGTCTTGTGTTTCTAATAAGTTGTTTAATAGTTGGCATGTCGTATATATATAATAATAGATTGGTTTGGATCAATCTTAACCTGATTTATGGTTGAGGATTATGAATTATTTCTATTCAATATCAAATCACGGAAAATTTGAATATAGAATCGTGGATTTACACGAAATCCCCAGTATTTTCATTTTAGATCGCTACAAGATCAACAATGCCATGAGCTTGGGCTTCTGTTGCTGACATAAAAACATCTCTTTCCATATCTTCGGATACAACCCACAAAGGGTTGCCCGTTCTTTGTACATAAACCTTTGTGAGGGTTTCGCGAAGTTTCAGTAGTTCTTCCGCTTCCAGGATAAATTCTCCTGCTTGTGCCTCATAAAAAGAACTCGCAGGTTGGTGAATCATAACCCTGATCTGATGATATTGATATAACACCATGAACGGTTTTTCTATCTCGCATGATTTTTCTAAAGAAATGAAAAAATAACAAGAATAATTCTAATAAAGATAGAATTAACAACCGTACGGGCATCTTTTGCATATTGCATACGGCTCTGCAATGGACTTTACTCATCCTCCCTCCTTTCATTGAAGGAAGAGATAGAATCCATCCGATTCAGATCGTTAAAAGATCCATTTACCACCCTTCCTTTCGTAAGAGTCAAAAAAATACTATGATGGTTCTGTTGCTTTATTTCGTATGTGATTTAGCAATCCCAAAGTGTCTTTTTGATACGATCAAGCAAATAAGGAAAAAATGATTTTTTTTTTTCATTTTCGTACTCTTTTTCTTTCATAAATATTAGAAAAAAAAGCTTCTGGTGTGGAATAAAAATGGTTTGGGACGCTACTCAATTTACTCCCGACACATAAAATTCATTCAATCGGAAATAACCTTTGTTTCATACTACTATCTCGATACAAAATCTCATGTTATGAAAATTATGAAAACACAATAATAGTTTGTTCATATCGAATTTGAAGTGCCATGCTATTATTACTTATTATTTTATTCATATTCGAATATGAATAATCGATATGGCGAAGGCATAGTCTTCTTTTTTTTTTTTTCAAATCAAAACAACTCATTGGCGCCAAGCGTGAGGGAATGCTAGACGTTTGGTAATTTCCCCTCCAATTAGAATGAAAGATCCCATTGAAGCAGCTAATCCCATGCATATTGTATGTACATCGGGTGGCACAAATTGCATAGTATCATAAATGGATATTCCTGGTATTACCCATCCGCCTGGAGAGTTTATAAACAAATAAAAATCTCTAGTATTATCTTCTATACTGAGATATACCATGAGGCCAACAAGTTGATTCGAGATTTCGCTATCAACTTCTTGGCCTAAAAAAAGTAATCTTTCTCGATAAAGTCGGTTGATTAGGACAAAATTGTATCCCTTAGGAACCATACGTGCACCTTTGGATGCATATGGTTCAAAAAAATTGCGAAAAAAAAAATCAATGTGTCGATTATAGTTTTATTTCTTTTTTTAACGTTTTTTTGAAGGGCCTTTCTTCTATTTTTCAAAAAAATATATATATATATGAGTTTACGTGCCCTTTCCTATAAAAAAATGGACTAAACTTATTGCACTAATTTGCACTAATCTCCCATTGATGTATTGTTTCATCGAGATTCAAATCACGATGTCATTTTCTTGTTCCTGAGTGGGCCCTTTCAATTCTTTTAGGTTTATGTTCTACTCCGGGTAAAGATATGTCCAAATTCTATTTTCACATATAGGGCAAATGATCTCAGTACCACTCCTTTTTGCTACGACTTCTTTTTTTTTTTCAATTCGTTTTATGCTTTCCTTTCCCTCAAACTATTCGATGTAGTTAGATTCCATTGATTAGAAGTTTGAGATCTCTCCTAAGGATAAAAACACTATATGATATTTATCATACAAATCATACAAAATCATACATATAATATTAATATATTACCCATTTGGTATTTTCTGAACGGAGCCTGGATACTCTATTTTATATTTTATTAGTCCAAGTTAACCATAAAATTTTCTGCTTGATAATATTGATCCCCAAAATTAATTGATCTAATTGAATTTCACGCTCCGAATGATTGATAGTTCAGTCAATAAATAGTTGTTGGGCGAAACAGAGGATATCTCGATCGGGGGAGATAACGGGTGAATCCCATATGGCCAAATATGTCCGACAAGTCGCACTAGATGTCAACCCAAACCGCATCTTCCTCTCCGGGATTCCGAAAAGGTACTTTTGGAACACCAATGGGCATTAGATTCAAGAAAAAATTAGGTACTATACTTCACTTTAGTATGGAAACGTAACAATGGGTTTATTGTCTTCATCGTTTTTTTCTGTTTACTCCATTTTAATTTTATATATATATATGGATTATGTTTTATACATAAATTAAAGGATTTATAAAAGAAGACAGAAACAAATTTTAAGGGACGATCCGGTCGTTTGAATTATAAATGAATTATTAAGTTTATATGCATCCGTTCCCCCAAAAATTTGGGTCCAATCCTCCCATTGCGTATTGGTACTTATCGGGTATAGAATAGATCTGCTTCTCTTTGTTCTTACGAACCAACTTGTTCCATTATTTTCAATGGAACAGAATAAATATTACCCCTTTCTCATACGTAATATACTGAAAAGGTTAGGTACTCATAGTATAAGTCTTTTCCAATGCGATAAAGTTACATAGTGTCTATTTTTCAGGGGTATTTCCATGGGTTTACCTTGGTATCGTGTTCATACTGTCGTCTTGAATGATCCCGGTCGATTGCTTTCTGTCCACATAATGCATACAGCTCTAGTTTCTGGTTGGGCCGGTTCGATGGCTCTATACGAATTAGCGGTTTTTGATCCCTCTGACCCTGTTCTTGATCCAATGTGGAGACAGGGTATGTTCGTTATACCCTTCATGACTCGTTTAGGAATAACCAATTCTTGGGGGGGTTGGAGTATTTCAGGAGGAACTATAACGAATCCGGGTATTTGGAGTTATGAAGGTGTGGCGGGGGCACATATTATGTTCTCCGGCTTGTGCTTCTTGGCAGCTATTTGGCATTGGGTGTATTGGGACCTAGAAATATTCTCCGATGAACGTACAGGAAAACCCTCTTTGGATTTGCCCAAGATCTTTGGAATTCATTTATTTCTTTCAGGATTGGCTTGCTTTGGCTTTGGCGCATTTCATGTAACAGGCTTGTATGGTCCTGGAATATGGGTGTCCGATCCTTATGGGCTAACTGGAAGAGTACAATCTGTAAATCCAGCGTGGGGCGCTGAAGGCTTTGATCCTTTTGTTCCGGGAGGGATAGCCTCTCATCATATTGCAGCGGGTACATTGGGCATATTGGCAGGCCTATTCCATCTTAGTGTTCGTCCGCCTCAACGTCTATACAAAGGATTACGTATGGGCAATATTGAAACTGTACTTTCCAGTAGTATCGCTGCTGTTTTTTTTGCGGCTTTCGTTGTTGCCGGAACTATGTGGTATGGTTCGGCAACTACCCCAATCGAATTATTTGGTCCTACTCGTTATCAGTGGGATCAGGGATACTTCCAGCAAGAAATCTATCGAAGAGTCGGTGCTGGACTAGCCGAAAATCTGAGTTTATCCGGGGCTTGGTCTAAAATTCCCGAAAAATTAGCTTTTTATGATTACATTGGCAATAATCCGGCAAAAGGGGGATTATTCAGAGCGGGCTCAATGGATAACGGAGATGGAATAGCTGTTGGATGGTTAGGACACCCCCTCTTTAGAGATAAAGAGGGTCGCGAGCTTTTTGTACGTCGTATGCCCACTTTTTTTGAAACATTTCCGGTAGTTTTGGTAGATGGAGATGGGATTGTGAGAGCTGATGTTCCTTTTAGAAGGGCAGAATCAAAGTATAGTGTTGAACAAGTAGGTGTAACTGTTGAATTCTATGGTGGTGAACTTAACGGAGTCAGTTATAGTGATCCTGCTACTGTGAAAAAATACGCTAGACGTGCCCAATTAGGGGAAATTTTTGAATTAGACCGGGCTACTTTGAAATCCGATGGTGTTTTTCGTAGCAGTCCAAGGGGCTGGTTCACTTTTGGGCATGCTACATTTGCTTTGCTCTTCTTTTTCGGACATATTTGGCACGGCGCTAGAACCTTGTTCAGGGATGTTTTTGCTGGTATTGATCCAGATTTGGATGCTCAAGTGGAATTTGGAGCATTCCAAAAACTCGGGGATCCAACTACAAGGAGACAAGCAGTCTGATACAATATTACTACAATATTACTTATTACTATAGTATCTTTCGTCTCTATTTTTTTGACATAGGGCATCGCAAAAATTTTGACTTGAATCACCATCTTTTCTTTAATTCTTTCCCTTTCTTTATTTTATATGGTAAATGATCCCCCAAAAATAGGTGTGGAAGCTATAATTGTAAACCACGATTGAATCTATGGAAGCATTGGTTTATACATTCCTCTTAGTCTCGACTTTAGGGATAATTTTTTTCGCTATCTTTTTTCGAGAACCACCTAAGGTTCCGACTAAAAAATGAAATTATTTTTCATTATCTCAATTAAAGTAATGAGCCTCCCCATTATGGGAGGCTCATTACGTCACCTAGTTAATCCCCGTGTTCTTCGAATGGATCTCTTAATTGTTGAGAGGGTTGCCCAAAAGCGGTATATAAGGCGTACCCAGTAAAGCTTACAAGTAAACCGGATATGGAGATGGCGACTAGGGTTGCTGTTTCCATTTCTAGATTCAAGATCACAATGGATCCACGATAAAATAGTTTATTTACAACTACAACGGAATGGTATACAAAGTCAACAGATCTTAACCAATGATTAAATAGGATTTATGGCTACACAAACCGTTGAGGGTAGTTCTAGATCTGGACCAAGACGAACTACTGTAGGGAGTTTATTGAAACCATTGAATTCGGAATATGGCAAAGTCGCTCCGGGTTGGGGAACTACACCACTTATGGGGGTTGCAATGGCTCTATTTGCGATATTTCTATCTATTATTTTGGAAATTTATAATTCTTCTGTTTTACTGGATGGAATTTCCATGAATTAGGGTCATAAGAACTATAAAGAAAGTCCTAGTTTTTCAATCAAAATAGTTAAGACTCGGATTTCTAGGCCATTATATTATGGTAGTTCGACTGTGGAATTTATTTGTTTCGGTATTTC